CGTCCATTGCGATATATAAAAAATTCTCGATTCGAACATGCTGTAAGAAATGAAATGTCACAATATTTTTTTTATACATGTCAAAGTGATGGAAAACGAAGAATTTCTTTTACATATCCATCCAGTTTATCCGCTTTTTTTGAAATGCTACGACAAAAAATGTATTTTTCTTTTTTTACAACAAAAAAATTCGTTTGTGATGAACTGGATAAATTCTTCTATGATGAACTGCATAATTCTTATTGTTGGATTTATACCAATGAAAAAAAATGGAGGAACCTAAGGAACGAGTTTAGAGATCGAATTGAAGCCCTAGACAGAGGATCTCCTTATCTGGATGTACTCGAAAAAAAGACTCGATTATGCAATAATCAAACTAAAGAAGAATACTTGCCTAAAATATATGATCCTCTCTTAAACGGATCCTATCGTGGAATAATTAACAAATTTTTTTTACCTTCAATCCTAAATGAAACTTCAGTCAAAAATTCGATAGAGACAAATTTTATAAATAAACTCAATAAAGTTCATAGTATCCTTCTTTTTAAGGGTAAGGAACTTAATGTTCATAATTTTGAGGAATTGTACCATAAATTGGAAGGGAAAATAGCTACATTGGAAGAGAAATTGGTCCAGAAATTGGACCAGAAATTGGAAGAGAAGTTGGGACAGAAAATATATACATTGGATAAAAAAGCATTAGCAAGAGAATTGAGTTTTTTAATCGATGAATTTGCTGAAGAATCAACATCCAATTTGAAAGGAATTTCTTTATTTCCGGAACAAAGACGAATTGATTCAGAAGATCCAGAAAAAGTTTTGAAATTTTTAATCGAAAGAGTCATAATTGATCCCATCATTCAAACAATATGCGATACAGCCATAATTCCTCCCGTGGAAAAAACAACTCGAAAAAAATCGATTGGAATAAATAAAAAAGTCCCCCAATGGTCATACAAATTATTCAGCGAGGTAGAACAACTCGGAAAAACTGCAACAACGGAAGAGGGGGAAGAGTGGATAGTAGATCATCAAATTCGCTCGAGGAAAGCGAAACGTATAGTTCTTTTTACGCGGGGTCCGGAGGAAGCAGAGAATGCCGACCCTAGTATCAAAACTATGACGAAGCCTGATGAAATAGAAGAAGTGGATATGATAGATTATCCCTATGAAGCGGATTTTCGTCGAGACATAATCACAGGTTCTATGCGTGTTCAAAGACGTAAAACCCTTACGGGGAAAATGTTTCCCTTATATCCGTATTCCCCACTTTTTTTCGACAGGGTAGGATTTTCTTGGGATGTTCTTTTCGAACCATTCATATTATCAGTAATTGAGATTTACGACCTAATACAAGACATTTTTAGAAAGGGTATAAAAGGAAGCGTAGCAAAAAGAATAAAGAGGTTGAAAAAACAAAAAAAAATGTACATGGAGGAAAACAAAAGCTACGAAGAAATTCAAAAAGAAGTCAATGAAATGGAAAAGGGGCGGGACGGGCAGACGGAAATGGAACGAATAGAAAGGACACGAGAAAGAATATCAGACCTCTATGATATCCTTATTTATGCTCATGGAATAAGAGCTTTGATTTTACTAATTCAGTCGAGGCTTAGACAATCTATTGTATTACCTTCGTTGATACTAGCTAAAAATATTGTCCGTTTCTTATTACGCCAAGAGTCCGAGTGGGAGCAGGATATAAGGGAGATGAATAAAGAAGTGTATGTTATATGCACCTATAATGGTATGCCAGTACTAGAACCAGGAAGAAACGGAATTTTTCCCCAAAACTGGGCCACAGAGGGTATACAAATAATGATACGATTTCCTTTCCGTCTGAAACCTTGGCACCGATCTAAGATACGACCTTCTCATAGGGATCAAAATGCAAAGCAGGAAAGTCCTGCTGCTTTTTTAACGATTTGGGGACTGGAAACTGACCGTCCTTTTGGTTCTCCTCTCGTAGGACTTGGTATTTTGTTTAGTTATTATTTTGGACCCCCTTTGAAAAAACTCCAAAAAGCAATTAGAAAATGGAGTTTTCGAGTTCTAAAAAGTTTCAAAGAAAGAACCCAATTTTTGTTTCTAAAGGTCCCAAAAGAACAAAAAAAATGGAGAGAGGATTCGAGTGAAATAAAAAAAGATTCTATAATAAATAATCAGATTATTCATGAATCATCCATTCAAACCCGATCTATGGATTGGACAAATTATTCACTGACAGAAATCAAAATGAAAGATCTGACTGATAGAACAAGCACAATCAGAAATCAAATAGAAAGAATTACAAAAGACAAGACAAATGGATTTCGAACTCTAAAGATAAATATGAGTCCTAACAAAACAAGTTATGGTGCTCAAAAATTAGCATCACTAAAAAATCTTTTTCAGATATTCAAAAGAAGAAATGATCGATTAATCCGTAAATCACATTATTTTTTAAAATGGATCGTGGAAAGGATATACACGGATATCCTTCTAGAGAGCTTTCCATATATCATTAATCGTCTTACTAATAGTCTTTATAGGCCCATGATCATTATCAAACTTTTTCGTAAATTCAAAAAAAAATATATTTTTGATACAAAAGAGAAAAAGATAATTGAGCGTCTTTCAACTATACAAAAAAAACTTTCACCTTCGCGTATTCGTCATAAGATTCAGACGAAGTCGGGGGTTTCTTTTAAATTATCCCTCGTGTCACAGGCCTATGTATTTTACAAATTATCACAAACCCAGGTTATTAACTTGTATAAGTTAAGATCTGTCCTTCAATATGACGGAGCATCTTTATTTCTTAAGAATGAAATAAAAGATTCTTTTCGAAGACAAGGAATAATTTCTTACGAATTAAAGCATAATAAACTTCAGAATTCTGGAAGGAATCAATGGAAAAATTGGTTAAAGAGTCATTATCCATACGATTTCTCTGAGCAAAAATGGTCTAAATTAGTACCGCAAAAATGGCGAAATAGAGTCAATCAACATTGTAGGGTTGAAAATCAAAATTTAATCAAACGGGATTCATCTGAAAGAGAGGAAAAGGTTTCGTTATTGCTAAATAAAAACGATCATTTTCAAAAAATGTATAGATATGATCTTTTAGCATATCAATCGATTTATTATGAAGATAAGAAGGACTCATATAATTACAACATACATAAACCGAAATTTGTTGATATGGGGGCGAGTATCCCTATTACTCATTTTATAAGAAAAGATTATTTTATGTATATAAAAAATCCAGATAGAAAATATTTGGATACGAAAGGTCTTTTTTATCTCAAAATTAATAAAGATAAAGAAATCAACCCATCCAATCAAAAAAAGAAAAGAAACCCCTTTGATTGGATGGGAATGAATGAAGAAAGACTAAATCGTCCTGTATCGAAGCCGATACCTTGGTTATTCCCACAATTTGAGTTATTTTTTAATGTATATAAAATGAAACCGGGGTTTATACCAATCCATTCACTTCTTTTTCATTTGAATGAAGATGTTAGTCAAAATAAAAATATCACTAAAAAGAAAAAAGGGGATCTTCTACTATCAAATGAAAAAGAAAAAAAATATTTTGAATTAGCGAATCAAGAAGAAAAAAAAACCATAGGTCAAAGAGATCTCGCATCAGATGCCCAAAACCGAGGGAACCCCGAATCTGTTCTCTCAAACCAACAAAAATATATGGAAGAACTTTATACGAAATCAGATATGAAAATGGGTAGAACGAAAAAGAAATCCAAAAGCATTTGGACTTGGGAAATAGACTTAGATGCGTTCATGAAAGGATCTTTTGCTTTGCAATTGAAATGGCTGCTGAGTCCTTTGACTATGGAATTATTCGATTATGCGCTGTCCGTACTTGAATGGGAAAAGGAAAGCAGAATGACAACAAAGTTTGGTTTCGGCTTTATTAAGAAGGAGGAGTTAACTCTGGATCCAATGCTAATCCGGGATTTGAATCTTTCAAAAATCCTAAAAGAGGGAATATTTATTATCGAACCCGTTCGTATACCTGTAAAACATAATGTAGAATTTCTTATGTATCAAACCATAAGGATTTCTTTGGTTCATGAGATTAAACAAAAAAAGAATCAAAAAAGATACAGAGAAATTATGGATAAGAATCATTTTGAGGAATCGATTGCAAGACACCAAATGATGACGAAAAATATAAACAAAAATCATTATGATTTGCTTGTTCCTGAAAATCTTTTCTCGTCTAGACGGCGTAGAGAATTGAGAATTCTAAGTTGTTTCAATTCAAGGAATAGTAATTGTGTGGATAAAAATGCAGTATTTTGCAATGGGAACAAGGTAAAAACCTGCGGTCAATTTTTGGATGAAAGCAAAGATCTTGATAGAGATAAAATGAAATTAATGAAATTAAAATTCTTTCTTTGGCCCAATTATCGATTAGAAGATTTAGCTTGTATGAATCGCTATTGGTTTGATACTAATAATGGTAGTCGTTTCAGTATGTTAAGGATACATATGTATCCACGATTGAAAATTGATTGATGATACAATTGTCTTATATATCCCCTACCCTATATATCGATATCGGGTGGATAAATAGCTGCGCATATGCCTTGTCTTACATCCTTTTTTGATACATGAATACTAATTCAATGACGTATCAATTAGATCATAAAATGAATCAATAAGGAAATTCGGATTGATTATTGTGTATACCAGATCAAAATACCTCGCATTATTATTACTGATCAGTCAAATTCATATTCGTAAAATAAAAATAGGAAATTAATAAAAAAATTGACGCATAGAATAAATAAAAAAAAAGATAAGAAGAAATGCGGCCCCCACCTACATACTTGAAACCTTCTCCTATAAGAAAACTTGTAATACCCAACCCGTTTGGAATTCCATCAATTACCCGTCTGTCAAAAAAATGAACTAGTTCGGACAATCCTCTTACACTACGAATTACGTATGTTGTATAAAAAGAATCTATGTAACCACGATGATGCGCCCAATCATATATTACATTTTTTATTTTGTCTGAAAAAAAACCAGTTGTATGTCTTTTTTCAAAAAAATTAATTAAGTCAAAATTTTGTAAGGATGAATAAACGGGTTTATATAAAAAAGACGCTATAACAATTCCAGAAAAAGCTAGACTAACTGAAAAGGTTGCATTTGTCACAAATTCAGACCAATCTAAAGAATTTTGATTATTCAATTTTGGATGTAAAAGGTTTATAGATGGGGTTAACCATTTGGACAATATATCAGGATCTATGCCTTCTTGATTGAAAGGAATTCCTATGAATCCAATGAACAAAGTAAATAAAATCAATACAAGCAGAGGGAATAACATAGTATTACCCGATTCGTGAGGGTATGGCGAAAATTTTGTATTGTCACAATTATTAATAATAAGAAAGGGTTGCATCGTTTTTTTTATATTTCCGTGTAAATTCTTAGAAACGCTTTCGTTATTATTGATTGGTAACAAAGGTACTAAACAAAAATTTTTGTTATTTTTAATAGGCTTCAGTCCTTCTTGACCCCATAAGGATATTGAATAGAAGGAACTGCTTCTTTTTCCATTGTAATTTTGAAAATGAACGTTTAAATGACCCTCAAACGTAAGTAAATAGATGCGAAACATATAAAATGCAGTTAATGCTGCTGTAGCCCAGGCTATGGTTGCGAAAATTGGTGAATACAACCAAGTATCATTAAGAATTTCATCTTTGGACCAAAAGCAAGCAAGGGGTGGAATACCAGAAAGAGAAAGTGTACCTAATAAAAAAGCAGTTTTTGTAATTGGCACGTGTTTTTTTAAGCCCCCCATAAAAACCATATTCTGGCTTTTCTCTGGAGAATACCCAACAACGGCTTCCATAGAATGAATAATGGATCCAGATCCTAAGAACAATAATGCTTTTGAGTAAGCATGAGTAATCAAATGAAATAAAGCAGCTCGATAAGACCCCATACCTAGAGCTAACATCATATACCCCAATTGCGACATTGTAGAATAAGCTAAACTTTTCTTAATGTCTTTTTGAGCAAGAGCTAACGTAGCTCCTAAAAGTACTGTTATTATACCTATTAAAGCGATTAGATTTCGTATAGAAGGAATGACTACCAAAAGAGGAAAAAGTCGAGCTACAAGAAAAATCCCCGCTGCTACCATAGTAGCAGCATGTATAAGAGCGGAAATAGGAGTAGGCCCCTCCATAGCATCAGGTAACCATACATGAAGTGGGAATTGGGCGGATTTGGCAACCGCCCCAGCAAACAATAAGAAAGTACATACAGTTCCAACTAAAAAATGGATTTCATTATTCGAAATTGAGGTATTGAATATTTCGAACAAATCTCGAAATTCGAAACTGCCCGTTAGCCAATAAAGACCTAAAATTCCTAATAATAAACCAAAATCCCCTACACGATTAGTTACAAACGCCTTTTGACAAGCATCTGCTGCAATAGGTCGTGTAAACCAAAAACCTATTAATAGATACGAACACATTCCAACCAATTCCCAAAAAATATAAATTTGTATTAAATTCGAACTAGTAACTAATCCAAGCATAGAAGTATTGAAAAAACTCAGATAAGCAAAGAATCTCAAATATCCTTCATCATGAGACATATAATTGTCACTATAAATAAGAACTAGAATACCAACAGTAGTTATTAACATTGACATAATAGAAGTAAGTGGATCAACCAAGTAACCAAACTCTAAAGAAAAATCATTATTGATGGTCCAAGACCATACAGATTGATAGATGGAACTGCTATTTATTTGCTGAATAGACAATTTTATTGAAAAAAGCATAACTAGACTTAACAAAGAAATACTAGGAAAAGCCCACATACGACGAAGTTTTTTTGTTGTTGTCGGAAAAAGAAGAAGCCCCGCTCCGATTAACACAGGAACTGTAAGTGGAATAAAAGGTATGATCCATGCATATTGGTATATATGTTCCATAAAAAATGAAATTTGATTTTAGCTTCACCGACTCTTACCTCTTTCAAAAGAGTTCAATAAAAAAATTAAGATATTCAATAATCTAATTTTCTTTCTATTCGAAATCGAAGAAAAAACATTTTATTAATATTCAACTCAAGAAGTTATAATTGGTCAAATGACAAAAGAGTTATTAGTGAAAGTGAATACTTAGTTATTAAATTAAATAAACTATAAACTATTGAAACCTATGAATATAGAGAATATAAAAAAGTTAGATTTTCCATTTGTATTTTTAGAAATCCTATAGGTATAAAAATGATAAAAAATTAGACCAAACAAAAAATACTTAAGTTTGATCCTGATAGGAATCACAAGATCCACAAAAATTCAGAACTATTTCCATTTTTTTATTGTAGTTTATTCAGAATGCGTTATTAGTTCTCTGCAGAACTCTTTTGTTGATTGTCTTCTATTCCAAAGCCAAGACTTTACTTTCGACTTTACATAACATAAAATGAAAAAAAAATGATAAAAACATATCAAATCAATTAAAGACCTAGTCTCATTTCAATTCAAAAAATATTAAAGAACAAATTCCACGTATTCGTTAAAAAGAGTAAAGTTTTTCCATTAAATAATTAGGTAAGAGTAGTTAACTCTTCTAAATTTGTCTCGATGTGTTTATTACATGACATGGAAACAAAATGTTAAATAAAAGTCACATAGCACAAATATACAGAAATAGAAGTCTAAAGTTTGCTTCTTTCTTTTTTTACGGCACACCATATTCCATAAATAGAAATTTGAATCATAAAAATAGAAGAAAATGGGAGTCTATTATAATATGTCATTTTCATATATTTCTCGTTTTATAAAAAACTTAGAAGAGAAAAAGGGTCTCTAACTACAAAACTAGGACAAAAGGATTCCGTTGCTTTGAACAATAGATGTCTTTCACATCCAACTCTAACAATGAATAACATAACCTTTTTTAAAAATGGCAGTTCCAAAAAAGCGTACTTCAATTTCCAAAAAGCGTATTCGTAAAAATATTTGGAAAAGAAAAGGATATTCGGCAGCATTAAAAGCTTTTTCATTAGCGAAATCTCTTTCTACCGGTAATTCAAAAAGTTTTTTTATACAAAAAATAAGTAATCAAATATTAAAATAATCTAAATCGATCTGACTCAAAAAAACTTCTAAAAAATTTCCTTTAGAATTTTGATTCATAAAACACAAAAAAGCATTGAAATTGTAAATATAGAATTAATGCTTTGTATTCAGTACTATTTTTTATCGACATGAAATAGAACTTGCTTCTCTCTTATGATATGTAAACTAAACCTTTCTTTTTTTTTTCAGTTATGGGATGGGGATTCTTACTTTCCCCATCAACCGATTGATCCCAATAAAAAAAATGAAAGGGTTTTTCTATTGACGGAAGAACAAACAAAAAATCCTTAGTCAAAAAGGGGCCATTAATAGAATGGATTCAATGAAAAACCTTCCCCCCTGATTGATTATGTCTCTGAATTGTTATATATCTTCTTATTTAATTTATTTGAAAATAGAAATGAAAAAATGATATTTTTCATTTCTATTTTGTGGGATATTATGTACTAAGAATTTTGCTTGGGTAATCAAAATATATCTTTATAACTTAAAAAAAAGTATTGGTGTATATATTCATGTATTCCTTCAAATTTTGAATGATTTTTATAATATCGCCGTTTCTTTTTTAAATCTCGACGATTAAAGAGAAATAGGGTATTATATATTATGATTTCAAACAAGCCGCTATGGTGAAATCGGTAGACACGCTGCTCTTAGGAAGCAGTGCTAGAGCATCTCGGTTCGAGTCCGAGTAGCGGCACAGCATTTGAGAAATTCGAAAAAAGAAGCGAAGAGTTCTAGAATGAATGAATAATAATCATCACAATGAAATTTAGTTCGTTCTTAATTTAGATTTCATGCGTTGTAATTGCGGGATCTTTTTTCTTTATATATATATTCTTAATTCTTATTCTTATGATATTTTTGACTTTAGAGCATCTTTTCAATCATCTTTCCTTTTCGATCGTTTCAATTGTAATTACAATTTATTTAATAACTTTAGTAGTCAACGAAATAGTAGAACTAGATGATTCGTTAGAAAAGGGTATGATACTTACGTTTTCCTGTATAACGGGATTATTAGGCATTCGGTGGACTTTTTCGGGTCATTTCCCGTTAAGTGATTTATATGAATCATTAATTTTCCTTTCGTGGAATTTTTATATTATTCATATGATTCCTTATTTTAAAAAACAGAAAAAAATGTTAAGTGCAATAACGGCACCCGGTGCTATTTTTACCCAGGGCTTTGCTACTTCGGGTTTTTTAGCCCAAATGAAACAACCCACAATTTTAGTACCTGCTCTCCAATCCCAGTGGTTAATGATGCATGTAAGTATGATGATATTGGCTTATGCAGCTCTTTTATGTGGATCATTATTATCAGTAGCTCTTCTAGTCATTACATTTCAAAACACTATAACTCCCAAAAGAAAACTTTTATTAAACGAGTCCTTGTTCTTTGAGAAGATCCAATCCACGAATGAAGAAAACAACATTTTACAAGGCACCTATCTCTTTTCTCTTAGGAATTATTATAGGTCCCAGTTAATTGAACAATTAGATCATTGGAGTTCACGTGGTATTGGTCTAGGATTTATCTTTTTAACCATAGGTATTCTTTCAGGAGCAGTATGGGCTAACGAAGCGTGGGGATCCTATTGGAATTGGGACCCAAAGGAAACGTGGGCATTCATTACTTGGACCATATTCGCGATTTATTTGCATATTAAAACAAATATAAATTTGAAAAGTGAAAATTCTGCGATTGTGGCTTCTATAGGATTTCTTATAATTTGGATATGCTATTTTGGGGTCAATCTATTAGGAATAGGATTACATAGTTATGGTTCATTTTTATTAAAAAATTGAATTGAAGAAAGGACCTAACCTGACGAATACAACCACAGAACAGGGTATATCCCATATACATATAAAAAGAAGCAGGCCTCGTCGAGAACCATTTCAATCAAGTAGTATAGTGATTCAAATGGTTCTCACAAACGTCAAACTATCCGATTCAAATTCCAATTCGTTTTTTTGCGTTACGTAAAAAAATTTTTTTAATTAAAACTATCTATAAAAAAAATTCGATAGAATAGCTTGTACCTTCTCAACCGATAATGAGAGAACGAAATCGGGGTAAATGCCAATACCTATTACTGGTAGAAAGATAACTAGTGAAACAAATAACTCTCTCGGACCCGAATCAAAAAAAGAAGAGTTTGCACTATTTAATAACTTGTATCCATAGAACATTTGGCGTAACATAGATAATAAATAAATAGGAGTTAATATCATTCCAATTGCCATGCCAAAAGTAATTAGGACTTTTGACATTAAAAAAAATTTTTGACTGGTAATTATTCCAAAAAAGACTATTAATTCGGCAAAAAAACCACTCATGCCCGGTAACGCAAGGGAAGCCATTGAAAAAGTAGTGAAGAGGGTGAATATTTTTGGCATTGAAACGGCTATTCCGCCAATTTCGTCGAGATAAACAAGACGTATTCTATCATAACTAGTTCCTGCTAGGAAAAAAAGCGCAGCACCAATAAATCCATGAGAGATTATTTGTAAAATGGCCCCGTTGAATCCCGTATCAGTTATAGAACTAATTCCGATAATTATGAAACCCATATGAGATACAGAGGAATATGCTATTCTCTTTTTTAAATTACGTTGACCCAAAGATGCTGAAGCTGCATAGATTATTTGTATTGTGCCTACTATCACCAACCAAGGAGAAAATATAGAATGAGCGTGAGGTAATAATTCCATATTGATCCGAACCAACCCATAGGCTCCCATTTTTAAAAGGATTCCGGCTAAAAGCATACAAGTACTGTAATGTGCTTCTCCATGGGTATCTGGTAACCATGTATGTAGAGGTATAATCGGCAATTTGACAGCAAAAGCAATAAGAAATCCAATATAGAATATTATTTCTAATCCCGCTGGATACGATTGATTAGTTAACGTTTCCAAATTTAATGTTGGTTCGGTAGAACCATATAACCCAATACCCAGAACTCCCATTAACAAAAAAATGGAACCCCCTGCAGTGTACAAAATAAACTTTGTCGCTGAATATAGACGCCTCTTTCCTCCCCATATGGATAAAAGTAGATAAACGGGAATTAATTCTAATTCCCACATTAGAAAAAAAAGTAAAAGGTCTCGAGAAGAAAATAATCCTATTTGACCACTATACATTGCTAACATTAAGAAATGGAATAATCGGGAATCCCGAGTAACCGGCCAAGCCGCTAAAGTAGCTAAAGTCGTGATGAATCCCGTCAGTAAAACGGGTCCTATAGAAAGCCCATCTATTCCCAATCGCCAGTGGAAATTAAAAAAGCGAATCCAGTTATAATCTTCGGCCAGTTGGATTAATGGGTCGTCTGGCTGGAAATGATAACAGAATACATAGGTTGTTAGTAGGAATTCTAAAATACATATACACAAAGTATACCATCTAATTACCTTATTGCCCCTATGAGGTAGAAAGAAAATGAATGAACCCGCAAATATAGGCAAAACGACAATTAAGGTTAACCAAGGAAAAAAATTCATGGTAAAGACAAAATACACTTGGGCTAAAAAACCCGTACTCGAATAAGCCGAAAATAAAATATAGATTTTTATTTCGTTTTAGTTCGAGCGCGGGTTTTTGTCGATAAAAAAATCAAAAGGATTCGATTGGAGTTTTCTGGAACGTATTAATAAGCTAGACCCATACTGCGAGTTGTTTCATGCCACAAATAAACCCGAACACTCAAAAAATCGGTTGGACAGGCGGATTCGCATCTCTTACAACCAACGCAGTCCTCTGTTCTTGGGGCGGAAGCTATTTGTTTAGCTTTACACCCGTCCCAAGGTATCATTTCTAATACATCTGTGGGGCAGGCTCGGACACATTGAGTACATCCTATACATGTATCATAAATCTTTACGGAATGTGACATTGGATCTATACCTGTTTTTGAATCTCATGAATTTTCGATCTAGTATAACCCTGTATTGTATGTAAATGAATTATCTATTTAAAGACCAGACGAATCGATGATTCACCAGAATTTGTCGAATCAACTTTTTCTGGGTCGGTTTTGAAAAGAGGTACAAAATACTTTGATTTCTGAGTTTTTTGAAGATTCTACATATCTAGTAATCTAATTTGAATTGCTAACTATTCAAATTTCTATAATACTAATATTATAAAAAATAATACTACTTATTCAACAAATTCGATTGATTAATACGAGTTGATTTTCTGTTACGATAAATTGCCGAAACAATAGCCAGCCCAATAGCTGCTTCAGCGGCTGCAATCGCCATAACAAAAATGGAGAAAATGTTTCCTTTCAACTGACGACTATCAAAAAAGTCAGAAAATGTTACGAAATTTAGATTCACTGCATTCAATATAAGTTCCAGACACATAAGAGCTCGCACTAAATTTCGGCTTGTGATTAATCCATAGATACCGATCGAAAATAAATAGGCACTCAAAACAAGTACATGTTCGAGCATCATTGAGCAACTCCTTATCAATCTTGATTTATTTCATTTCAATATGAACAAGAATTTAATTCACTCGAATATAACAAAAAAAATACGGAGCAAAGAAAGATGGTAGTAATAGATTGACTTTTCTATTTTCTATTATAGTATACATAAATGAAAATAGAATTGAAGGAATACGAGAAAACGGAATAACGTTTGCTTTGGAAGGATGCTTTTCAAGATTTTTCATTTTATTGACGGGCCACGGCAATTGCACCTATCAAAGCAACTAAAAGAATTATAGAAATGAGTTCAAACGGGAGAAAAAAATCTGTTGATAAATGAATTCCAATTTGTTGACTATTATTTATCAAATCTTGTTCTATAATCTGGTTGAATTTTGTAGTCCAAATAATTCCGTACCAGGACGTATTTAGAATAGTACTAATTAATAAAACAAAAATACTGGTACAAACTAACAAAGTAATTCCGTCCCCAAGAGTCCAAAGACGGAAATTTTTGTCATATTCTAACCCGTTGACGAACATTACAGCAAATATTATTAAAACATTTATAGCTCCTACGTAAATAAGGAGTTGTGCAGAAGCTACAAACTGAGAGTTTGCTAGAATATAGAATAAAGATATACAAACAAGAACCAATCCCAACGAAAAAGCAGAAAAAATTGGATTGGTAAATAATATCACCCCTAGGCCTCCTACTATAAGACCTGATCCCAGAAAGACTAAAAGAAAATCATGTATTGGTCCAGGTAAATCCATTCGATGAAAAAAGATATAAAAATCGGACTCTTTCATGATCTTATTGAACTGACCAGGAGAAAATAAGTTAAGTTGATCTATTTACCTAGTTGAATGCAGCATGCGAATTGATGTCGGTGCGGTTAGTAGACTAATCACGTTCTTTATCTGAAAGGCTAGTTCGAATATAGTTGAAACCATTACATTAAAAAAAATTTCCAAGTAAATCCTCCATTTTCATGAACCACTCAGATCAATAGTTTTTATGTTTAGTTATTTTTCTTTGTAAATAACTAAAAAGAAAAACCTTAGTAATCAAAAATGAATCAAGGTATTTCTTTTTTATTTAATTGAGGCCAATTCAAGATCGTTCGAATTGTGTAATCGTCAATTATTGAAATTGGTAAACGGCCTAAAGCAATTTGATTATAATTTAATTCATGACGATCATACGTAGAAAGCTCATATTCTTCAGTCATTGATAAACAATTTGTTGGGCAATACTCAACGCAATTACCGCAAAATATACAGATTCCGAAATCAATACTGTAATTAAGTAACCGTTTCTTTCGAATATCTGTTTCCAATTTCCAATCTACAACAGGTAGATCTATAGGACATACACGAACACATACTTCACAAGCAATGCATTTATCGAATTCAAAGTGGATTCGACCACGAAAACGTTCTGATGTGATCAATTTTTCATAAGGGTATTGAATAGTTACAGGTAAACGATTGGCGTGGGATAAGGTAATCAAAAAACCTTGACCAATGTACCTAGCCGCCCGTACTGTTTGTTGACCATAATTCAGGAACCCAGTTACCATAGGGAACATATCCTAAATATCGATAAAAAATTTTTTGTTTGTTTCTTTCTCTTGTTGGAGACAAGTTATCAATTTAGTTACTAGTGAATAGAAAATATTCTATTTTGCTTATATTATAGTGAAAGGAGTTGGGAAGAAGTTGTTAATAATAAATTACCTAACGAAATGGGTAAAAGAAATTTCCATCCAAGATTTAATAATTGGTCCATTCTCAGTCTAGGTAACGTCCATCTTGTTGTGATGGAAATGAACAAGACCAAAAAGGTTTTCGCCAGTGTAATGAAAATACCAATTGTTGCTACAAAGACTCCATCCCTTGCATTTATTTCAAAAAGGTCAGGAACAAATATGTACGGAATAGAAAAATTCCAGCCTCCCAAGTAAAGAACTGTTACAAATAATGAAGAAACTAGTAGATTTAGATAGGAAGCAACATAAAATAAACCAAATTTAATACCCGAATATTCTGTTTGATAACCTGCTACTAATTCTTCCTCTGCTTCTGGTAAATCAAAAGGCAATCTTTCACATTCAGCTAGAGAAGAAATTAGAAAAACGAGAAATCCTATAGGTTGACGCCACAAATTCCACCCCCAAAAACCGTATTTGGACTGTGTCTCAACTATATCAACTGTACTTAAACTGTTAGATAATTCTAGTCGCTGATAAGATCACTGTTATCAGCGCTATTACAGAACCGTACATGAGATTTTCACCTCATACGGCTCCTCGAGGGTCCCACATAAATCTAAGGACTGCTTCGATATTATTTAATCTTTCTATTTCTATTTTTGTAGGATAAATAGCGTCAAAAGAAATCGAAAGGTCCTGAATTAGACCAACGGAATTCTGTCTGCTATACTAAAGGGCTTCTGAATTTATCTCATCCTTTACTTTTTGTTATTCGGTTTTTTTATTGAGACGTCATTTTAAACCTTCATAAAGCACTCTTTTTAGAAATAGTAATAGATATCTCGTCCTATCCTTTTTGATTACGAAAATAAATTACCATGCAGTGTAGCTCTCTTAATACAGTTGGACAGCAAGAATAATCAAAAATTTTGCAATTCTATTTTTTCTATTTTTATTTCTTTTTTTGCTAAAAAAAGTAAAGGATTACTTCGTTCCTGATAGTCATTCACTTTAGCGGTGGATAGCAGCATACTCTAGATCGGAATTTTGGGGAGTACTACTTGATCATTTCTACTAATTTAAAGCCCCAATTAGTATTTCGTTTTTGCGGAATTTTTCCGAGAACTTAGAAAATCTCTATTACTAATCCTTTGTGTACCTTGGTGTTCCTAACCATCCACTCAGTTTTGCTCAATCTCTTCGACAATTCGTGTCATGTATAGTAATAGATGATAGCATGAACTCCAAAGAATCGATCCGTTTAACCCGCTTCAAGCCATGATAACAAATCCACCTGTCTTGGGGTATATAGTTTTTCTTTACTGCTTCTATTTGCTTCTATTAATCTTGGCGTAATTCTTGTACATAGGAAATGAGACTCAATCTTTTTACTGCGAATTTCGAAGCTGTTTTCTTTCACTCATCTAACTATCTGGTTTAGTTCATTCTTAGAAAACTCTCGAAAGGAAAATGGTGTAAAATTTATGCCTCAACGAATCACACGTAGAGATATTGCTAACACACATAGAGTTAATGGTATTTCATAACTAATAGATTGGGCAGCAGCCCGTAGACCACCTAAAAAGGAATATTTATTATTTGATCCATAGCCTGACATAAGAAGTCCAATGGGAGCAATACTTGAAATGGCGATCCATAGAAAAACACCATTACTGAGATCGACTAGAATCAGTCGATAGCTAAAAGGAATTACTGAATAACTTAATAGAATTGATATGACTGCTATGGAGGGTCCAAGACTAAATAATCCCCCATCTCCTCTTGCTGGAAGAAGGTTCTCTTTGAAAAGTAATTTTGTTCCATCTGCTAGAGCTTGAAGAATTCCCAAGGGGCCAGCATACTCAGGTCCAATACGTTGCTGTATCCCTGCGGATATTTCTCTTTCTAACCATACAATTACTAGTACACCTATTGTGATTCCCAAAATAAGAATCAAAATAGGTACAAGCATCCATAGAGTCCCATAGACTTCTTTTAAGGATTCCAATATAGAAAAAGAATTAATAGCTTGTACTCCTGTTGTATTAATTATCATTTCAACGATCAATTTCTCCCATAATGATATCTATGCTACCTAGTATTGTCATAATATCAGCCAATTTCATTCTTTTAACTAACTGAGGAAGAATTTGTAAATTGATAAAACCCGGCGGGCGAATTTTCCATCTCCACGGAAAAGAACTCTGATCTCCTATCAAATAAATTCCCAATTCGCCCTTTGGGGCCTCGACTCTTACATAAAGTTCTTGTCTCGATAACTCAAATGTTGGAGACGGCTTTTTACTAATGAATCGATATTCAAAATTATTCCATTCAGGATCTCTTACTATATTAAAGCGCCGACTTTCCAAATTTTCATAGGGCCCCCCGGGAATTCCTTCTAGAGCTTGCTGAATAATTTTTACGGATTCCACCATTTCCCCAATTCGGATTAAATAACGAGCTAATGAATCGCCCTCTTTCTGCCATTGAACTTCCCAATCAAATTCTTCATAACATTCATAATTATCAACTTTACGAAGATCCCATTGTATTCCGGAAGCCCGTAACATTGGTCCTGACAATCCCCAATTTATTGCCTCTTCTCCGCCAATAATGCCTACCCCCTCGACTCGTTCTAAAAAAATTGGATTTCGCGTAATAAGCCTTTGATATTCAGCAATTGCTGTTAAAAAATACTCACAAAAATCCAAACATTTATCTATCCAGCCATAAGGTAGATCGGCAGCGACTCCTCCGATGCGAAAATAATTATGCATCATTCTCATGCCAGTGGCAGCTTCGAATAGATCATATATCAATTCTCTTTCTCTGAAAATGTAGAAGAAGGGGGTTTGTGCGCCAATATCCGCCATAAAAGGTCCAAGCCATAATAAATGAGAAGCTATACGACTTAGTTCCAACATAATAACTCGGATATAGCTAGCCCTTTTAGGTACTTGAATATTTCCTAATTGCTCGGGTGCATTTATAGTTATTGCTTCTGTGAACATAGTAGCTAAATAATCCCAACGTGTTACATAAGGCAAATATTGTATAATTGTTCGGTTTTCCGCAATTTTTTCCATTCCTCTGTGCAAATAACCCAATATTGGTTCACAGTCAACAACATCTTCGCCATCTAAAGTAACAATGAGTCGAAGAACGCCGTGCATTGATGGGTGGTGAGGCCCCATATTGACTATCATTAGATCTTTTCTTGTAACTGGTCCAGTCATAAAATTTTTCCTTATTTCTTCTTCCATGAATTGCTGAAAACAAAAAGAAGTTCATCAAAATTGAAGATCGAATAAATCAAAGAAAAGAATTATTCAAATTAACGTTTTTTTATCTCTCGAATATTCAATTGGTTAATTAATTCTTTATAGCGTACTCTATTATTTTTAAAAAAATAAGCCAGAAGTCGTTGACGTTTTCCCAAAATTTTCCGTAGACCTCTCTGAGATGAATAGTCTTTTTTGTGTAATTCCAAATGTGAGCTAAGTCTCCGTATCTTATTGGTGAAAGAGAATACTTGAAATTCAACAGACCCCTTCTTTTCTTCTTGCGAAATAACCGAGATGAATTCATTTTTTGGCATAACTATAGAAATCCATATAAATATATATATATAACTTCGTCAATTTTTTTATTAATTTCCTATTTTTATTTTACGAATATGAATTTGACTGATCAGTAATAATAATGCGAGGTATTTTGATCTGGTATACACAATAATCAATCCGAATTTCCTTATTGATTCATTTTATGATCTAATTGATACGTCATTGAATTAGTATTCATGTATCAAAAAAGGATGTAAGACAAGGCATATGCGCAGCTATTTATCCACCCGATATCGATATATAGGGTAGGGGATATATAAGACAATTGTATCATCAATCAATTTTCAATCGTGGATACATATGTATCCTTAACATACTGAAACGACTACCATTATTAGTATCAAACCAATAGCGATTCATACAAGCTAAATCTTCTAATCGATAATTGGGCCAAAGAAAGAATTTTAATTTCATTAATTTCATTTTATCTCTATCAAGATCTTTGCTTTCATCCAAAAATTGACCGCAGGTTTTTACCTTGTTCCCATTGCAAAATACTGCATTTTTATCCACACAATTACTATTCCTTGAATTGAAACAACTTAGAATTCTCAATTCTCTACGCCGTCTAGACGAGAAAAGATTTTCAGGAACAAGCAAATCATAATGATTTTTGTTTATATTTTTCGTCATCATTTGGTGTCTTGCAATCGATTCCTCAAAATGATTCTTATCCATAATTTCTCTGTATCTTTTTTGATTCTTTTTTTGTTTAATCTCATGAACCAAAGAAATCCTTATGGTTTGATACATAAGAAATTCTACATTATGTTTTACAGGTATACGAACGGGTTCGATAATAAATATTCCCTCTTTTAGGATTTTTGAAAGATTCAAATCCCGGATTAGCATTGGATCCAGAGTTAACTCCTCCTTCTTAATAAAGCCGAAACCAAACTTTGTTGTCATTCTGCTTTCCTTTTCCCATTCAAGTACGGACAGCGCATAATCGAATAATTCCATAGTCAAAGGACTCAGCAGCCATTTCAATTGCAAAGCAAAAGATCCTTTCATGAACGCATCTAAGTCTATTTCCCAAGTCCAAATGCTTTTGGATTTCTTTTTCGTTCTACCCATTTTCATATCTGATTTCGTATAAAGTTCTTCCATATATTTTTGTTGGTTTGAGAGAACAGATTCGGGGTTCCCTCGGTTTTGGGCATCTGATGCGAGATCTCTTTGACCTATGGTTTTTTTTTCTTCTTGATTCGCTAATTCAAAATATTTTTTTTCTTTTTCATTTGATAGTAGAAGATCCCCTTTTTTCTTTTTAGTGATATTTTTATTTTGACTAACATCTTCATTCAAATGAAAAAGAAGTGAATGGATTGGTATAAACCCCGGTTTCATTTTATATACATTAAAAAATAACTCAAATTGTGGGAATAACCAAGGTATCGGCTTCGATACAGGACGATTTAGTCTTTCTTCATTCATTCCCATCCAATCAAAGGGGTTTCTTTTCTTTTTTTGATTGGATGGGTTGATTTCTTTATCTTTATTAATTTTGAGATAAAAAAGACCTTTCGTATCCAAATATTTTCTATCTGGATTTTTTATATACATAAAATAATCTTTTCTTATAAAATGAGTAATAGGGATACTCGCCCCCATATCAACAAATTTCGGTTTATGTATGTTGTAATTATATGAGTCCTTCTTATCTTCATAATAAATCGATTGATATGCTAAAAGATCATATCTATACATTTTTTGAAAATGATCGTTTTTATTTAGCAATAACGAAACCTTTTCCTCTCTTTCAGATGAATCCCGTTTGATTAAATTTTGATTTTCAACCCTACAATGTTGATTGACTCTATTTCGCCATTTTTGCGGTACTAATTTAGACCATTTTTGCTCAGAGAAATCGTATGGATAATGACTCTTTAACCAATTTTTCCATTGATTCCTTCCAGAATTCTGAAGTTTATTATGCTTTAATTCGTAAGAAATTATTCCTTGTCTTCGAAAAGAATCTTTTATTTCATTCTTAAGAAATAAAGATGCTCCGTCATATTGAAGGACAGATCTTAACTTATACAAGTTAATAACCTGGGTTTGTGATAATTTGTAAAATACATAGGCCTGTGACACGAGGGATAATTTAAAAGAAACCCCCGACTTCGTCTGAATCTTATGACGAATACGCGAAGGTGAAAGTTTTTTTTGTATAGTTGAAAGACGCTCAATTATCTTTTTCTCTTTTGTATCAAAAATATATTTTTTTTTGAATTTACGAAAAAGTTTGATAATGATCATGGGCCTATAAAGACTATTAGTAAGACGATTAATGATATATGGAAAGCTCTCTAGAAGGATATCCGTGTATATCCTTTCCACGATCCATTTTAAAAAATAATGTGATTTACGGATTAATCGATCATTTCTTCTTTTGAATATCTGAAAAAGATTTTTTAGTGATGCTAATTTTTGAGCACCATAACTTGTTTTGTTAGGACTCATATTTATCTTTAGAGTTCGAAATCCATTTGTCTTGTCTTTTGTAATTCTTTCTATTTGATTTCTGATTGTGCTTGTTCTATCAGTCAGATCTTTCATTTTGATTTCTGTCAGTGAATAATTTGTCCAATCCATAGATCGGGTTTGAATGGATGATTCATGAATAATCTGATTATTTATTATAGAATCTTTTTTTATTTCACTCGAATCCTCTCTCCATTTTTTTTGTTCTTTTGGGACCTTTAGAAACAAAAATTGGGTTCTTTCTTTGAAACTTTTTAGAACTCGAAAACTCCATTTTCTAATTGCTTTTTGGAGTTTTTTCAAAGGGGGTCCAAAATAATAACTAAACAAAATACCAAGTCCTACGAGAGGAGAACCAAAAGGACGGTCAGTTTCCAGTCCCCAAATCGTTAAAAAAGCAGCAGGACTTTCCTGCTTTGCATTTTGATCCCTATGAGAAGGTCGTATCTTAGATCGGTGCCAAGGTTTCAGACGGAAAGGAAATCGTATCATTATTTGTATACCCTCTGTGGCCCAGTTTTGGGGAAAAATTCCGTTTCTTCCTGGTTCTAGTACTGGCATACCATTATAGGTGCATATAACATACACTTCTTTATTCATCTCCCTTATATCCTGCTCCCACTCGGACTCTTGGCGTAATAAGAAACGGACAATATTTTTAGCTAGTATCAACGAAGGTAATACAATAGATTGTCTAAGCCTCGACTGAATTAGTAAAATCAAAGCTCTTATTCCATGAGCATAAATAAGGATATCATAGAGGTCTGATATTCTTTCTCGTGTCCTTTCTATTCGTTCCATTTCCGTCTGCCCGTCCCGCCCCTTTTCCATTTCATTGACTTCTTTTTGAATTTCTTCGTAGCTTTTGTTTTCCTCCATGTACATTTTTTTTTGTTTTTTCAACCTCTTTATTCTTTTTGCTACGCTTCCTTTTATACCCTTTCTAAAAATGTCTTGTATTAGGTCGTAAATCTCAATTACTGATAATATGAATGGTTCGAAAAGAACATCCCAAGAAAATCCTACCCTGTCGAAAAAAAGTGGGGAATACGGATATAAGGGAAACATTTTCCCCGTAAGGGTTTTACGTCTTTGAACACGCATAGAACCTGTGATTATGTCTCGACGAAAATCCGCTTCATAGGGATAATCTATCATATCCACTTCTTCTATTTCATCAGGCTTCGTCATAGTTTTGATACTAGGGTCGGCATTCTCTGCTTCCTCCGGACCCCGCGTAAAAAGAACTATACGTTTCGCTTTCCTCGAGCGAATTTGATGATCTACTATCCACTCTTCCCCCTCTTCCGTTGTTGCAGTTTTTCCGAGTTGTTCTACCTCGCTGAATAATTTGTATGACCATTGGGGGACTTTTTTATTTATTCCAATCGATTTTTTTCGAGTTGTTTTTTCCACGGGAGGAATTATGGCTGTATCGCATATTGTTTGAATGATGGGATCAATTATGACTCTTTCGATTAAAAATTTCAAAACTTTTTCTGGATCTTCTGAATCAATTCGTCTTTGTTCCGGAAATAAAGAAATTCCTTTCAAATTGGATGTTGATTCTTCAGCAAATTCATCGATTAAAAAACTCAATTCTCTTGCTAATGCTTTTTTATCCAATGTATATATTTTCTGTCCCAACTTCTCTTCCAATTTCTGGTCCAATTTCTGGACCAATTTCTCTTCCAATGTAGCTATTTTCCCTTCCAATTTATGGTACAATTCCTCAAAATTATGAACATTAAGTTCCTTACCCTTAAAAAGAAGGATACTATGAACTTTATTGAGTTTATTTATAAAATTTGTCTCTATCGAATTTTTGACTGAAGTTTCATTTAGGATTGAAGGTAAAAAAAATTTGTTAATTATTCCACGATAGGATCCGTTTAAGAGAGGATCATATATTTTAGGCAAGTATTCTTCTTTAGTTTGATTATTGCATAATCGAGTCTTTTTTTCGAGTACATCCAGATAAGGAGATCCTCTGTCTAGGGCTTCAATTCGATCTCTAAACTCGTTCCTTAGGTTCCTCCATTTTTTTTCATTGGTATAAATCCAACAATAAGAATTATGCAGTTCATCAT